CCCACAAGGAAAAATGACATTGCCATAAATTTACAAGATTACATTTCCATTTATTCATCAAAAGAGGACTTCCCTTTGAAGCCAGAATTGAATTTCCTTGATATCTGACATAATGCATAAAAGGATCCTTGAACAACCATAGGAAGGTCTGAAAATAATTACTAAACACTACTACAGGATGCTCCATTTTTCCATAGAAATTTATTCGCTCAAGAAGGATTCCAAAAGATGTTGATCGTAAACGAAAAGATTGTTTACGGAGAAAAACTAATATGGATTCACATTCATATACATGAGAATTATATAGGAAGAAGAAAAAGCGTTGATTCTCCTTTGAAAAAAGGGAAATTACTTTATTTTGAGTAATAAGACTATAGCAATTACGATACTCATGGAGAAAGAATCGCAATAAATGCAAAGAGGGAACATCTTGTATCCAAGAGCGTAGGATTTGAACCAAGATTTCCAGATGGACAGGGTGGGGTATTAGTATATCTGACACATGAGTTAAATGTGATAATTTATCCTCTAAAAAAGGAAATATTGAATGAATGGATCGTAAATTATGAGATTTTTTTATATCCTTTCCTTCTAGAAAAGATACTAATCGTAGTGAAAATGGAATTTCTACTATGACTGAAAGCCCCTCGGATATCATTTGATAATAAACATTTTGGTTGTGCGCAACAAATTTATTTTGTTTAGAAACATTTGTAGAAATTATCAAATTAAAATTTTTCTGTTGATACATTTGAGTAATTAAACGTTTCACAAGCAGTGAACTAGATTTATTATCATAACCTACATTTTTCACAGATTCATAAAGAATTGATCCATTTAAACCATGATCATGAGCAAGTGCATAAATATACTCCTGAAAGAGAAGTGGATATAAGAAGTCTTGTTGACGAGATCTATCTATTTTGAAATATACTTCTAATTCCTTCATTTGAAATTCGATTTGAAACAAAAGCAAAGGATTTCTTTGGTTCACAAATGATACATAGTGCGATACAGTCAAAACAAGGTATATAGTAATAAAAAACTAGATATCTCGGAGACAGATAGGCTAATCAACGGATCCTACCTTTTTTAATTCAATCGGTAATGGTTAGAAATCCTTTATTTTTGCAACCCGATCGCTCTTTTGATTTTGGAAAAAAGGAATCTTTATCAATATACCCCTTCTTCTACACATTCGTCTACCTTCCATACTAAAATGAAGATATAGTGAATAGTTAGGATTCATAAAAAAATAGATAATCCACTTATAGGAGAACCTTTTCCCGTGTTAGGCACTAATATATTTTTAACGTATAATTAGATTGGGTAATCATTCAAATTAAGAACATAAGCCCGTTGCTTTTTATTTCCCTATAATTGGAGCCGTAGGGCTCTATCCATTTATTCACTCGACCCATACGTGAATTTCTTTTGTCACGCTACAAGAATTCAAACAAGATTTTGTACCGATCTGGTAAGGACGAAAAATTATCAGATTTTTGCATTGATACGACATGCTATTTTTTCCATTCATTCCCTTTCAGGATCAGTCGTGGTCTTACAAACTTTACCAATGGTATGGACGAATCCGTTGCTTCATCCAAATGTGTAAAAGAATCTAGCCGCACTTAAAAGCCGAGTACTCTACCGTTGAGTTAGCAACCCAAATAATGTAATTATGTTGTGTAGATACGATCGAAATAAAAAAAGAAATAGATTAGATTGAATGGCCCCATCAAAGGATTAAACTAGCAACAAATCTACAAAAGCTTTTTAGTATTGATTCTGAATATAAAAAAGAACAAATCATATGAAAATGGAATAAATTCCCAGATAAAGATAAATTTTCTTTTATTTTTTCCTAAAAAGGGTCCTCTTGTGTTACAGCAAATCTAACGAGCACTTTTTTATGAAGTAAAAAACAAAACTTATGGGACGTGGATAAATAGATCTATTTATCCACGATCCAATTATATTTGTTCAATACACTATTGTCAATATGAACATTGAAAAAAAGAAAAAACTCAAATATAACGAAAGGGACAATAAGCAAACTTAACCCCTTTTTCTTGGTGTCATCCTAACAAAAACCATATCAAGAAAAAGGATTTCATTATTTCGATAATCGATAATAATAGAACAATAAAAAGAGTTAAACAAGAAGAAATTCCGGGAAGTTCACATTATGGAACCCCCACTTTATTTTTCTTTATTCATTATTTAAAGCTCGTTTGATTAACGGGAAGTTCCTTAAACACCTCTGCCTTCTTTGAAATATCATGAACAGTTCCTGTGGGTTGAGCGCCTTTTTCAAGGAAATAGAGAATAGCGGGAACGTTTGAATAAGTTTGATTCTTTATCGGATCGTAAAAACCCACTTTCCGAAGATCTCTTCCTTCTCTTCGGGATCGAACATCAATTGCAACGATTCGATAGATGGCTCATTGGGATAGATGTAGATGAACAACGCCCCCCCTAGAAACGTATAGGAGGTTTTCTCCTCGTACGGCTCGAGAAAGAATGATTTTAATTTATGTATATAGTTCCAAATAGATTGATAAAATCATCAAATCCATTAGACTTTTTTTGAATTCCTTTTTTTCTTCTTTTTCTTCCTTCCCGCAGAAAAGAAAAAACCATTCGTACTCATAACTCAAGTTGTATAATTATCAAAGAGCTTAAAGGAAAATCCTTAAGCTTAGGCATTTTATTTATTGAGCTGTCTTTAACCCCCTTGCTTTGTCTTGTTTAGAGTTCTTTTTTTTATTCCTCGCCCTGACCGAACCTATTGTTGAGACAACATAAAATGGTGTTTGCTTGTTCCGGGATCCTTTATCGTTGCTTTGAATCATTGGGTTTAGACATTACTTCGGTGATCTTTAATCTATCAAAACGGCAGCAACATACCTTTTGCGATTTCTTTCTATCGAAGAATCAGATGAAGGATTGATTCCAGTGCGATACACTTTTGTTTTGATCAAAATAGTTTTTTGGTAATTCTAAATTCCAAGAAAAGAATTTTAATTTCCTTTTTTTGAAACGTTTGCTCGAATTAGATCCTTTCGATTTCTATATTGAAGATATACTTACGAAGTTGTTCCGACTTATTGATTGACACTAACCCTAGACCCTTGCTCCTGAGAAATGAATCCATACTTTCTGCTCGAGCTCCATCATGTACTATTTACAACCCAACAAAAAAGGGATTGTTCTAGTGGAACAGAACAAACTATGTCGAGCCAAGAGCACCTTCATTCCTCTATAAAATGGTGGATGTAAGAATCCACAACTGATCATGTCCTTCAAGTCGCACGTTGCTTTCTACCACATCGTTTTAAACGAAGTTTTACCATAACTTTCCTCTAGTTTGAAGCCGGTATGGAATTGATTCAATATGGAATCATGAATAGTCATTGGTTCAATTGGTACATAGTAATCTATACTTTCTTTTTCTATATGGAAAGGTCCTTTTTTCTGTAGAAGTCTCCGCAAAGGATTCAATTTAATTAACCCTATCTTTTATTCTATGAACAAAAGAATTTATAAAGAACATGAAGAAAAAACGCTTTTATGTAATCCGCATCTTCAACAGAACAGATTGTTCAAGACGATAAATCATGAAAGATTCAACCTTTCTCAAACAACTAAGCTAAAAACACCTAACTAAAATAAAGGAAGGGTCTTTAATTAGATTTATAATACCGGAACAAAATGAATATTAAGTATTAACCAAAGAAACGAGTCCAATGAACTGGAAAGGCCAGAAATAAGTTCATAGAATAAAAATTAACAAATCTCACATCTCTTTCGAGTTCGAGTACCAAAGATGGATAAAACATCATTAAAAGCATTTCGTTTTAAAATTTTCTATTTCAATATAATTTTTATTATTTGATCGCGAAATAAATTAAAGGATTACGCAATCATATCATAGCCAGTAGTTAAAAAAGTTTAATAGATATCTCATTTCTGACTCAATCACCCATAGATTTTGAATTAATCATTATCTCGGTAATGGAATGAGAATTAAATTAGTCCCAAGAGCCCCTTCTTATTTAGTTTAGACTTCCAGATCCACAGAGAATTCTAATAACTGGACTCCCCTGTTTACTTTAGATATAGGGGAGTAAGGTAGAGTATTTTACGTATTTTCACTTTGAATGCGTTATTTAAAATTCAAATGGATATCGACTATAAAGTATTTCTAAGCAACTAAGAATATCGACGGAACAGGCAGACGCGGAAGAGCCCATCTAATTTTTGAATTCAACTATTGAGCTATTTCCTAGCCAGGTAGGATAGGAAATAGATTTAGCTCTATCGGTATGTCATTTGCCCTGAGTTGTTTTGTGAGAAAAAAGGAAAGATATGATTCAGAAAAGAATCAGTAGAACTCAGAAAAAGGGATTAGATCATATTCAACATTACACTTTGAACCTAATTGGACTGCTCTGGGACGGAAGGATTCGAACCTCCGAGTCGCGGGACCAAAACCCGTTGCCTTACCGCTTGGCCACGCCCCATTTATATTTGACACCAATAAACACTAATATCCGTATTGTTTATTCGTCAATTCCCACCCCAATATATATGGAATAGAGTAGATTGTTGCTAGGATTTAATGCATATAGTTGTAGAATTTAACTTAATTTATTGATCATTACATAGAATTCAATTAAGATATTGTATGAAAGTATGACTCCTTCTGTTCTCGGTTGAGAATTGAAGGATTTGTGATTGAGCAAGTAAAAAAAAAAGAAAAATTTTGGTCTACCTTACTTTCTTCGTTTTTTTCCTTAATATCAATAACTCAATCAAAATACAATTATCTCCAAGAAGGAAATGCTTGTTATGCTTAATATCTTTAGTTTGATCTGTATCTGTCTTAATTCTGCCCTTCATTCGAGTAGTTTTTTCTTCGCCAAATTACCCGAGGCTTATGCTTTTTTCAATCCAATTGTAGATGTTATGCCAGTAATACCTGTGCTCTTTCTTCTCTTAGCCCTTGTTTGGCAAGCTGCTGTAAGTTTTCGATGATATTTTTTTACTACTGTCCTACAAACATGCATGATTTTTGAAAAAAAAAAAATATTCTAACAATTAATAAGATCAGCTAAGTCTTACATTCTGAACCCTCGATCCAAACATTTGAATTCTTGGATAATCGCGAGAAATCTGGATCACCTCCCCAACTTGACCTTCTACTTCAAGGGCCCTATTAAATTTAGGGTCCCCCACAATAAAAGAATTGGGCCATAAAAAATAGTTTCCATACCGAAAGAATCTTATTACAAAAAAAGAATTGCTGAAAATTACTTTCTTTTCGAGAAACTACTTCGTTTCTTGGTGTAAAAAGAGGATATGTGGTATAAAAAAGGATAGTCTATTCCCTTTTTTTACAAAAATGATCTTGGAGATTGTGTAATGCTTACTCTCAAACTCTTCGTTTACACAGTAGTGATATTCTTTGTTTCTCTTTTTATCTTCGGATTCCTATCTAATGATCCAGGACGTAATCCTGGACGCGAGGAATAAAAAAGAGGAAAAAGCTTTTTTATTGCTTGTTGATTTATTAATTTTATTATGGTTTTTTTATTCCAGACATTTAACTATGATAAAAAAAGATAAAATTAAAGGGTAAGGGTCTCGATCTTTTTTTGAATGCAAAAAAAGATCAAGTCGTCGGAGGAAACGGAAAGAGAGGGATTCGAACCCTCGGTACAAATAAATCGTACAGCGGATTAGCAATCCGCCGCTTTAGTCCACTCAGCCATCTCTCCAAATTGAAAAAATTACTATGTTACGCCTGAAGCCAAAAAGTATTTATTTCTTCTTTCACTTTATTCTATAGATAGATAAGATAGATACAAATTGGATTAGCAATCCAACTCGAATTTCATTTCGATAATGGGTATATCTTCCATAGAAAGAAAAAAGAATCTCCCCCCTTATTTTACTCCTTTTATTCCCCGGCCTGGTCAGTACCTAGCCGGGACATTTCTTGCTTTATTCCAACGCAATGAATGATAGATCAACTCATTTCTCTGATTTGAAAAAAAAAAACTTGTTATTGAAACAACAACGACAGGAACACAGAAGACTATTTCCAATCTTATGGTATAGGATAGAAGTGTCTTTGCCTTTTTTATTTGGAAAAAGAAAGACTTATCCTATATATTATAACTATAATTTCGTTATTTATTCAAGGGCAGTCTTTATTTGAACTTGAACACTTGAGTTGAACCCATAAAAAAGACTCTGGGTTTTTATACTAGATCCAGTTGATTTGCTCGAATTCCTAAAAGTTACCAGCGGAATATGAATAAAATAAATCGGGTTTCGGGTTTAAAGGGTATCTTCAAAAAATGAAAGAGTCAAACTTTCCCTCTTTTTTGATAAATTTTTTTTTTGCTTGTAAAGGACGGGAAGGTTGAAAAAACAGAGCTACGGATTCTTACACAATTTTTTCTTACTTCAGTGGCTCTTTATCTTTAAAGAATTCGCCAGCAAAATAAAAGATATAACCTTTTTTTAATAAGATTTATTTTCCTACCTCATCAAGTTCTCCCGGCAAAAACGTCAACGCTCCAATTTCATAATTCTATTCTGATCCTATCTTGATTATGTAGGATTCCCTTGTTTGTTCGACAAAGATTCCATTCATATACAATAATCTATTGTAGCGGGTATAGTTTAGTGGTAAAAGTGTGATTCGTTCTATTAATCCCTTAAATAGTTAAGGGGTCTTTCGGTTAATTCATATTCCGATCAAAAACTTTATTTCTTAAAAGGATTTTATCCTTTACCTCTCAATGACAGATTTGAGGAAGAATATACATTCCCGTGATTTGTATCCAAGGGTCAATCCAAAATTGAAAGTTGGATTATGGAATTGCGAAGCATAATTTTTTTTAGTTGGATCAAAACTTCCAATTGAATGAGTATGAATAAAGGGTCCATGGATGAAGAAAAAAGTGTAGTTCAATCGTAACTAGATCTTCAATTTGTTCTTTGTAGAAGGGAAATTGAAGCGAAATAGCTATTAAATGATGACTTTGTTTTACTAGGGCTATCAACATATTGTTTCAGCTCGGTGGAAACACAACTCTTTTCCTCAGGATTCGCACAGTAGAAATAGAGAACGAAATAACTAGAAGTATTTGTTAGAATTATCCCCTTCTAGAGGGATCATCTATAAAGCGAGTTGTTTTGAATGCATTCAGACAAAAAAGCTAACATAGGTGTTATGGGCCGAAATTTTTTTTTTTACAACTTAGATTTGGGAATCTATCCATTTTCCATAAAGGAGCCGAATGAAACCAAAGTTTCATGTTCGGTTTTGAATTAGAGACGTCAAAAATAAAAGCTGAATCGACGTCGACTATAACCCCTAGCCTTCCAAGCTAACGATGCGGGTTCGATTCCCGCTACCCGCTCCATTTTAACACGCATAATTGATATAAATATGCATATTTATTCCCTAAATTTTTCACTAAA